GGATGCTCTATAGGAATCCATCGCTATTCCTTTCCTCCACCGATAAAGGTTCATCCCGAGTCACAAGAGCAATCTCTTTTTTTTTTTTTCATTCTTTTTTCTTTTCGTTATGGTAATGCAATGCAAGAGGTCGGAAATCTGGTTGTTTCTGATGATGAAAAGAGCTTTTATCTTATGTGAAATTTATGAAAACCCGAAATGTCGGTAATGTTAGAAGACGACCGGAGGCATCTGATGGTCAGATGCCGTAGGTCGGTATATCTTTGTTTGAAAGCTCAGACGGAGAGAATAAACGGACTCCTCGAGGGCTACTTAAGCCACTTTAGTGCAAACCAGAAGGACTGGAGCTGTTGGATGTTGCTCAGTCCTGCTATAACTTAACAACCAAAAAGCTCTGCGTCGAACTTCAGCCCCTTCGAGTTGGCCACGGGGTAACAGCCTCTGACGCCCCACACCATTGCGACAGGAGGGGGCTTGCCCATCAGCCTACTTTGCCAAGAGGTGGCAGGAGCGCAACGACCTTAGCCCAAACCTACTTAAACAACCTAAAGGCTTGGCCCGGTCTGAAAGTAGACCTTGTAGAAAAGCGGATAGGAAAGGTAGCCTATAGACTCAAGCGACCAGCTCGGTGAAAGCGAACCCCGTATTCCATGTGAGTCAGTTGACTTCGATTAGACCAGACCGCCCCAGAGAGGAACGTGCCCACGAGGGCACCACCAGATGTTGTAGATAAACCTACTAAAGAAGAAGTTGAGTATATCATAGCTGACCGCACCATGGGCTAGCCCATACACCCACTGCACGAGTGGAATACTACTTAGTCAAGTAGAAAGGCCAACCTGAGAGCGAGGCAAGCCGGGAAGGGGCTGAGACTTAGGATTCGAAGACCAAGTCAGAGACTACTAGACGTCTCGCAGAGCGACTCTCAACGAGGACGTGTTGAGACTGTTCGAAAAAAAAAAAAAAGATTTTTTGGCTTAATCCGCCTTTACTAAAGAAAAAAGAGTACACTTGTACTCCGGCTAATAAGGGAAAGGTTTTTTTTTTTCAAATCCAAGTTTGACTCTGATTAGATCCTTAGCGCAAGCGCTAAGTAAGCAAGCTACCGCTCCGTGGGGTAAAAACCGAGGAAAATAAAGAACGTCAAGTAGAAAGGAACAAGGTCTTACGGCACGATCACTATATCTTTTATTTTTCTTTATCTCTCCTCGGCTTGAGCCGAGTGGATGATACGTGGCGTGGTATACCTGATCGTTTAGTCAACAAGACGTACGTAAGTCGACATAGCTCCATGTATATGTTCTTTGGAGCTAGAACCAATCAATAGAATGAAATGAAATAATGGTAAGCCTAGGGCGACGAACATGGCTCAAGAGTGTCTATACAAAGCCCCTCTCTTCTTCACTCAAAGAGGCAATGCACCCTTTGTTTGAATGGTACTTGATTCATAAAGAATGATTCTTTTGAAGTTATACGGACTTTATAAAAAAAAAATGCCACGCTCCGCGTGTCACGAGATATATCGCTCTCGGACTTCTTACGGTAAGGCCAATGCACCAGCCAGCCAGTGTGGTGGCGAACACGCTGTGCTCTAAGCTAAGCTGTTTACCTTGTAGACGGAGGAGATATAGAAAGTGTGCCGTGCTTGATTCATAAGATTCTATAATTAATAGCACCAGTATATTATTTTACTTAGCCTGCCTCTCCCATGACTTTCCGGACCAACCAACCCGGATCTGCCTTCGCAAGTCTCTCTGCATTTTGGGAGCAGAGCATGCAGCAAAATCGAGCAATGGATCTTAGAAGAATTCCACTTTGAAGCATGACTCTTTCTATTTCTGTGCTGGCATTTGAGTTGTCTCCCTTCCTCTTTCAATCGAAACACTCGACGCAGATAGCTCCGGTGGCCCCCGCTTCTGCCTCTATCAGGCGGCGACAGCCCCCCCCCTCCACACCCACAGCATAGAGGAGCTGCTCCAACATCCGCACTACAACAAAAAAAAATGCTCTCCAGAGCGATATATGATGCTAAACCGAGACCGAGATATAGAGAGGGCTGTCCTTTTGTTTTGTTGTCTCGAAGAGACAAAACAAAAGCACTCATATGAATGGTGCGAATTCCCATGTTCTTTCTAGTCTCGTTTGGTTTCGAGAGCCTCCCTCTCCCTGTAGGTCGAGCCTCCTTTTCAGTCGCCCTCTCCCCGTCCCTTACTCGTCTTTTGAAAGCCGTCATCCTGGATTTTCTTTCCGTATGCCGGGGAAAGTACCTCACCCTCACCTTTCTACATTTATTATTATATAGAATTTCCTCGGGTCTCTATAAAAGAGAATGAAAAGCCCGGGTGGAAGCACAAACAAAAGGAGAGAGAAAAAGTCGAAAAGAAAGGGGGGAAGAAGTCTAGTGCTAGTTCTTACTAACACTTCTTTATCTAACTTTCATTTTTGAGTGCTTTCTTTGTTCTCTTATTTGGATTGAAAGAAAGAAAAAACTTCCCTTTCT